TTTTTTATAATTTTATTAGACATTCTACTTTTAGAATAATTAAGATCTTTACCTTCCTACCTCTCCTCCCTATCTCCCTATCCACCACTCCTCTCCTCCGATCCTGTCTCCTTATCCTTCCGACCCGCAGGACTCCTGTCCACCCTCCCGACCCACCCGCTCCTCCGTTCCTTTCCTGCGGTCCACCCGCTCCTGCGGGTGGAGCGGTAGGACAGGAGCGGGTGGATAGGAGCGGGTCGGGTGGATAGGAGCGGGTCGGGTGGTGCGGGTGGAGCGGGTGGAGCTGGTCGGAAGGGTAGAAGGGGGATAATATGGTCAAATTCTATCTTTCCTGCGGACAAAAATAAACTTAAATTATTATTTTTTATTATTTCTTGAAATAATTATAGTAGCAAACATAGATAATAATAATATAACACTTAATGTAATTAATAAAACAGCACCATATGTGTATAGACCGTGACCTAATACTTCTATTTGTTGAAATTCAGTAATTATAACATCAGATACTGATGATAAAAAATAATTATTTACAATAGAATTAATCAAATTAACAGACACAATCTGAGAATTAGATAATATACTGTTTAAATTTGTAATTTTATCTAATAAAACAGAGAATGCTGGAACATTATTAAAATTAAAAGGTATTATAGTAAAGATAATAAAAATAAATAAAGATCCAATAGCAATAGCTAAAGGTAAATTTTTAGTATATTGATTCCCAGTTTCTAAAATATCTGTTAATTTAATATTTATCATCATAATTACAAATAGAAATAATACTGCAATAGCTCCAACATAGATAACTATATAAGATATTCCAACAAAATTAATACCTATTAGAATTAAATATACAGCTGCTTGTACAAAAGTAGAAATTAAAAAAATTACTGAAATTACAGGATTTTTAGATGTAATAGAAAAAACACTAGATAATAATGTACCGAAAGCTAAAATATTTATAAAAAGAGTTGTCATTGTAAAAAAAAAAAGAATAATTAAAATAGTCTGCTTATATATCTTTTCTAATAAAAGCTTTTAATTATAAAATACTATTTAAAGATATTATTATAGGCTCTATTATTTTTTTACATAGCAATTTTTTAATTTATAAGAATAATTTTTAGACATATTTTAATACTTATAAATAGAACAAAATTTTATGTATTTAACATAATCGATTAAAGACTTTAAAAAAATTAATAATAATAATCCATTTAAAAAAAGGATGATAATTTAATATTAAAAGCTGCAGGTTTAACCTAGAAAAATTGACCTTAAATTAAAATTTAAATAAGGCAGGATGACTATGCATTCTATTCTACCCCTTTCCTCTCCGCAGGACCGCAGGACCGCAGGACCGCAGGACTCCTTATTCTCCCCTGGCCTTCGGATCTTAGGATCTTCTCCGCAGGAGACCTTCTCCGCAGGAGACCTTCGTACCTTCGGAGAGAGAGGCCAGGGTGTATAATAATAAAATATTTTATTTTAAAATTTTATGTTTATATAGTTATAACTTAAATTTATTTTTTAAATTATATAATATTTATTTTTGCGTAATTACGCTCTTAATAAATAAGAATTTCAATATTTTATATAAGTAAATACTTGTGAAGTATAAAAATATTTTTTCCTTTCCTGCACCCTCCTCGCCTCCTACCCTTCCGACCCGCTCCACCCTACCGCAAGATAGGAGTCCTGCGGTAGGGTGGAGCGACGGAAGGAAGGAAGGGGTCCTGCGGTCCTGCGGTCCTTCGGAGAGGAAGTAAAAAGAGTAGGAGATATACAAGCATACTTATATATTATAGCGGATATACGAGCCCTTCCAGATTCGAACTGGGACCACCCTAATCGACAATTAGGTACTCTACCAATTAAGCTAAGGGCCCTTAAATAAATTTTATGCTTGTATGAATTATTTTTATTTTACTTTACTTCTTTTATATAATAGTTAAATAATTACCTAATACTACAAATATTACATGTTTTATTTTATGTTAGTATTTCGCATACGCACTTTTATTAATAAATATTTCCTGCGGACCTGCGGACAAATTATTTTCTTATTTTTCTAGGTTGTAAAGGCAGTAATTACTTATGCTCTTCTTTTAATCCTATCCTTCCAACCCTCCTGCCTTCCCTCCGCTCCACCCGCTCCACCCGCTCCACCCGCTCCACCCGCAGGACTCCTATTCTTCTCCGCAGGACTCCTGCTGTACTTCTTCGCAGGACTCCTGCGGTCCTATCCTCCGCAGGAACCCTGCGGTCCACCCTACCGCTCCTGCGGTCCACCCGCTCCTGCGGGTGGAGCGGTAGGATAGGAGCGGAGGATAGGAGATAAAGAAAAGGTCTAATTGTGTAATTACACGATAAAAGCAAAATTTTAATTTATTAAAAGTAGAACATTCTATCCACCCGACCCGCTCCTGTCCATCCTTCCGCTCCACCCGACCCGCTCCTGCGGTCCACCCGCTCCTGCGGGTGGAGCGGTAGGACAGGAGCGGGTGGATAGGAGCGGGTCGGGTGGACAGGAGCGGGTCCTGAGGTATAAAGGAAAGAGAGCGGAGGATAAGATAGGAGTCCCTCAGCCTATCCTCCGCAGGATAGGATCGCAGGAGTCCTGCGGAGAAGTACAGCAGGAGTCCTGCGGAGAAGGACAGAGTCCTGCGGTCCTATCCAGCCTACCGACCCGCAGGACTCCTGTCCTACCGCTCCACCCGCAGGAGCGGGTGGACCGCAGGAGCGGGTCGGGTGGATAGGAAGGAATAAAGGAAGGCTTTCTTTCCTTTATTTTAAAGGTAGGTAAAGGTAAAATTACAATACAAAGGTAAAATTAGTTTAATTGGCAAAATTACGTCTTGTGGCGACGAAGTTCAGAGTTCAAATCTCTGATTTTACCCTTAAAAATAAAAATTATAATAAAATTTTTATGCAATAATTATATAATTATCTTAAAATTCTAAAAAGTAAAAATATATTATATAATAATAATTAATACTTTGAATTACTTTAGTATTTACAAAAATATTTAAAAATGAAAATAAATATTAACAAATTTCAACATTTTCCTTTTCATTTAGTAGATCCTTCTCCTTGGCCTATTTTATTAAGTTTTTCATTATTAAATCTTGCTGTGGCTGCAGTATTATACTTTCACGGATTTTTTTATGGTGGAATTTTATTAACAATAGGATTCTTGTTAACTGGTTTTGGTATGATATTATGGTTTAGAGATGTAATAACAGAAGGTACATATTTAGGTCATCATACAAAAGAAGTAAAAAATGGATTAATGATTGGTGTTATACTTTTTATTATTAGTGAAGCATTTGCTTTCTTATCTGTTTTCTGGGCTTTCTTCCATTCTAGTTTAGCTCCAGCTATAGAAATAGGAGGTTCTTGGCCTCCTCTAGGAATAACTCCTTTAGATCCTTTCGCAATTCCTTTACTAAATACTTTTTTATTATTAAGTAGTGGTGCTTTTATTACTTATGGACATCATGCATTAATAGCTGGAAATAGAAAAGCTGCAATAGACGGAGTATTTATTACAATAATCTTAGCTATTATATTTACTGTATTACAGTATTTTGAGTATTCTGAAGCAGGATTTACAATGTCAGATGGTGTATATGGATCAGCCTTTTATGCTTCTACAGGTCTACACGGTTTCCATGTAATAGTAGGAACAATTTTTATTATAGTAGGATTCATTAGAATAATTAATTACCAAATTACAAAAGAACACCACCAAGGATTTGAAGCAAGTATCTTATATTGGCACTTCGTAGATGTTGTTTGGTTATTCCTATTTGTAGCTGTATATTTCTGGGGTGGTGCTTAATTATTATATTTTAAATCAGATAGAATTATCCCTTTCGCTGGACTCTATCCCTTATGCCGCAGGAGTGCGTACTCACGGTCCTTCTCCGCAGGAGTCCTTAGGTCCTTCTCCGCAGGAGTCCTTCTCCGCAGGAGTCCTATCCACCCGACCCGCTCCTGTCCATCCTTCCGACCCGCAGGACTCCTGTCCCGCGGGTGGAGCGGTAGGAAGGGTGGTAGGAGTCCTGCGGTCCTGCGGAGAGAGAGATAGGAGTGCTAGATATACAAATTAAAAAAAGTAGAAAATGGCTGCGCAGCTGCGCAGGGTAGAAATAAGTACAAAGTAAAAGGAAAATAAAAAATAAGCGCTTTATTTACCGTGTACTTGTTTATTATTGGTATTATGGTAGATGCGTCCTTGAATAGCTATACTATTCTTAGTTAGGTAGTGAGTATGCTTAAAAAATAACATAATCGTAATAGTGTCAAACTATCTATAAGTATTCCCTTATTCAATATAACCGTAGGTTCTGTAGATAGACGTATTAAACTTATTTATTTTTAATTTTTCAATTTAAGTTGATGCAATTTATTTATACAGGATTTTAATAATCTTAAAATAAATTTAAAAAGCAATATAGTTCAAATTTCTAGTTAAAAATATTAAAAAGCAATATAGTGTTTTAAATATTCTAGTATAAAAATAAATTTTTAATTCTAATCTTTACTTATATTTATCTCTTTACTTAATTTTATAAATTAAACCTTTAAATATTTTGAATAAATTCTTTAATATTTAATCACTTTTTATACCCTTTTCTAAAGAAATAAGTAGAGTATTAGAGTAATAACTTGATATAATATCTTGGTTGTAATTTAAATTATATCGATTTCATTAATAATTATATATAAATTAAAGTATGTAAAATGTAATGAGAAATTAAAAAAATAAATATAAAAATGAATACTCAAAATTTAATTTTAACAGTTATTGGGCTTCTTCTTAATTTAATAGATGTTTTAGCTATAATTTTACCTGTCTTGTTGGCGGTTGCTTTTATGACTATTATAGAGAGAAAACAATTAGCTGCTCATCAAAGAAGAGTAGGACCTAATACAGTAGGTTATTATGGGGTTCTTCAACCTTTTGCAGATGCTTTAAAACTAATTTTAAAAGAGACAGTAATACCTTCTCAATCTAATAAAGTTTTATTTTATTTAGCACCAATTTCTACCTTAGTATTTAGTTTGTTAGGTTGGGGTGTAATTCCATTTGGTCAAGGTTTATCTTTATCCGATTTTTCGTTAGGAGTATTATATACTTTTGCTTTATCATCTTTAGGTGTATATGGTGTATTATTAGCAGGTTGGTCAGCTAATTCTAAATATGCTTTTTTAGGTTCTCTAAGATCTACAGCAGCTATGATTTCATATGAGTTAATTTTAAGTTCTGCTATTTTAATAATTATCTTATTAACAGGTTCCTTAAATTTCACTAGTATTATAGAAAGTCAACAAAGTATTTGGTTTATTATACCATTATTACCAGTATTTATTTTTTATTTTATTTCTATTTTAGCTGAAACATCTAGAACACCTTTTGATTTACAAGAAGCTGAATCTGAATTAGTTGCTGGTTTTTTTACTGAACATTCTTCAGTTCCATTTGTATTCTTCTTCCTTGGAGAATATTCTTCTATAGTGTTATTTAGTTGTTTAACTTCTATCTTTTTTTTAGGAGGATATAATTTACCTGAAGTATTCTTAAATGAATCTTTTATAAATTTACAAGCTATTGTATTAGGTTTAAAAACTTGTATCTTCTGTTTCTTCTTTGTATGGTTTAGAGCTACTTTACCTAGATTAAGATATGATCAATTAATCGACTTATGTTGGTTAAATCTATTACCAGTGGCTGTTGCTTTTATTATACTAGTACCAAGTATCTTAATAGCTTTCGATATTTCACCCTATTAAAATAATAAAATTTAATAAAATATTTACTTTAAAATAAGACATTCATTAATTAAATAATAGTATGTTCGTACTCCAGTTAAACTTATTTAAAAAAGGGTTTATACTAAAACTGAATCTACTATTTGTACTTTATAACTAATATTTACCCCTCCCCCCCCCCTCCTTATCCTTACTTTATTAAGGAGGAAGGAGGACAAGATATATGATAGCAGGATTGCGAACAAGAGTCGGGATGGAAGGAATGTAACTTAAAAGTTATAAGTTTAGTATAAATAAAGGGTAAAAGTATAAAAGTAAAAATAAAAGTATAAAAGTAAAAAAAAAAAAAAAAATACAAATATTAATATAAAGCCTATAATTTAATGGTAGAATAATTTCTTGATGAGGAATCTGTAGAAGTTCAAATCTTCTTGGGCTTAATTAAATTAATAATATTATCGTAATAGTGTAAAATTAATATTAGTTAAAGTTAAATGAGTCAAATATCTCTTTTATTCTACTAAATAAAATATTATTTAAGGTTTATTAACTAATATAACAACATTTTATCTTTAATGATGTAATATCATGGTTTAACTTAAACCAATTTAATTAATTAAAAAAATAAAAATAACTTAATTTAAATTATTAAATAAAAATATGGCAAAAGAGCCTTAAAAACAAATAAATTAACAAAAATGAGATTATTAAAAACCCACGTATTACTTAGATTAGTAAATTCTTATATAGTAGATTCTCCTCAACCTGCAAATATCACTTATTTATGGAATTTTGGTTCCTTATTAGCTCTTTGTTTAATTATACAAATATTAACTGGAGCTTTTTTAGCTATGCATTATACCCCTAATGTGGATTTTGCGTTTAATAGCGTAGAACATATTATGAGAGATGTAAATAATGGATGGATTATCAGATATACACATGCTAATGTTGCTTCTTTCTTTTTTATTTTTGTATATTTGCATGTAGGAAGAGGATTATATTATAGTTCTTATAAAACACCTAGAGTCTTAGTATGGTCAATAGGAGTAATTATATTAGTTCTTATGATGGCTATAGGTTTTTTAGGTTACGTATTACCATATGGACAAATGTCACTATGGGGTGCTACAGTAATTACAAATCTATTATCAGCAATACCAGTATTTGGTCAAGATATAGTAGAATTAATTTGGGGTGGTTTTTCAGTTTCAAATGCAACATTAAATAGATTCTTTTCTTTACATTATTTATTACCATTTTTATTAGCCGCTTTAGCTGTAGCTCATTTAATTGCTCTACATGAACACGGATCAAATAATCCAAATGGAGTAAATTCAAATGGAGATAGATATGCAATGCACCCTTATTTTGTGTTTAAAGATCTTGTAACTATTTTTGCATTCTTTTTAGTTTTATCTATAATTGTATTCTTCTATCCTAATTTATTAGGGCACTCTGATAATTATATCCCAGCTGATCCAATGGTTACTCCGGCTTCTATCGTACCAGAATGGTATCTACTACCATTTTATGCTATTTTAAGATCTATACCTAATAAATTATTAGGAGTTTTAGCTATGTTTGGATCACTATTTATATTATTAGTTTTACCTTTAACAGATTTATCAAGAATTAGAGGAAATCAATTTAGACCTGCTATGAAATTAGCTTTCTGGTTCTTTGTTGTTGATTTTATAATTTTAACATGGATTGGATCTCAACACGCGGAAACACCTTATTTAGAAATAGGTCAATTTTCAACTGCATTCTATTTTGCTTGGTTCTTAGTAATAGTACCTGTAATAGGAATAAGTGAAAATACTTTAATGGATGTTGCTACAAATAAAAACAATTAATTAATTAAAAAAATATATAAAGATATCTAAATCAACCTAAATTATTCAATTAAGAAAAAACATCAGAATCCCCCCCCCCTTAATTTAAATATTCTTTAGTATTTCGGAGTCCAGCAGCTCTAGCCTACCCGCAGGAAAGGAGTCCTGCGCTCCTGCGGTACTATCCTTAAGGACTCCTTCGGTCCTTCCCTCCTGCGGTCCTGCGGACTCCTGCGGAGGTAAGGACTCCTTCTCCGCAGGAGTCCTTCTCCGCAGGAGTCCTTCGTAGAGGAAGTAGAAGGAGAATACGCTAGAGTAAAAATAGAAAATTTTAAACTTTACTTATTTCCAAAATTTTAAAAGAGTATTAAGATTTATTTAAATGTCTATATTTAAAAAAAAAAATAAAAAAGTAAAAATATAAAGCTTTAATATGTTAGACGCTATAAATTGAAATTAAAAAATGTTAGCAGCAGCAAAATACATTGGAGCAGGTTTAGCTTGTTCAGGATTAATTGGAGCAGGAGCAGGAATTGGAACAGTATTCGGTTCTTTAATTTTAGCTACAGCTAGAAACCCTCAACTAAGAGGACAATTATTCTCTTACGCTATCTTAGGTTTCGCTTTAGCAGAAGCTACAGGGCTATTCGCTCTGATGATGGCTTTCCTTTTATTATATTCATAATTTATACTTAAGGTATATGATTATATTTAAAGTTTAAGGAAAATAAAGATTAACCCCTTTTTAAGGGAGGCTAGGAAAGGTGAAAACTTAAAAAGTAGACAAATAGGGCAGGTGATCCGATTGGTAATGGTGATTCTCTGTAAAAGAATTGGTTAATAACCGTAAAAGGTTCGATTCCTTTACTGCTCAAAGTTTTAAGATAATAAGGACTCCTACCCCGATCTAATAAAATAAATAAAACGACAATTCTTAAAGGTAAAAGTGCAGCAGACCAGAGGAAATTCATAGAGGCACTTGTAAATATAAGTGGTACCAATGAAGAAAACTTGAATACAACAAAGGCTAAAGTTCAAGAGATTTTTATTAATAAACCTAAAAAAAAATAAATTTAAATAAAAAAAAAAATAAAATATTTATTTCATTATATCCCCTCACTTCTCCGCAGGACTCCGAAGGACTCCTTATCCTCCGCTCCTGCTATACTATCCTGCGGTCCTTTCCTTTCCTTCGGAGTATTTCGGAGAGGCGAGGGCTCCGTAAAAAAAAAGGGATAACTTTTTAATTTTTAATTAAGACCTAAGGGAGTTGAACCCTTATAATATCCATTATGAGCGAACTGCATTAACCATTATGCTAAAGTCTTTAAAATAAAAGTTTATTTAACTCCTCTCCGCAGGACCCCTACCTTCCTAACCGCAGAAATCCTGCACCCCTGCGGATCCTGCGAAGAGATGGAGCGGTTTATATAGTAAATAAATATAAAATTACGAAGAGTACCTATAAATAATCAACTCTATTTCTTCTTTTAAAGCTTTTAAAGTTAAAAAAAAAACTTTTTATTATTTCAGTGTATTTATCTTTATTATCCTGCAGCCCTAGACTCCTCCCTTCCTTCTATCCGCTACTATCACCCTATCCTCCGACCCGACCCGCAGGACTCCTATCCAGCCGCAGGATAGGAGTCCTGTCCACCCTACCCGACCCGCTCCTGCGGTCCACCCGCTCCTGCGGGTGGAGCGGTAGGACAGGACAGGAGCGGGTCGGGTCGGAAGGAGAGAGGGGTATTTAATTTACTATCATTTTTTTATAAGACTACTAAATCTTAAAAAAAGTGAAGGCTTAAGATCTTTTACTATTACTCTTTCCTACCACTGGATATTAATCCACCATAAACTTTAGGAGCTAAAAATACTACTTTTTTAAATAAATATTCTAATTTCATTTTATCTAAATCTGTATCTACTAATAAAGGATATAAAGGTTTATCTTTATCTATATACGCTTCCTGGGAATAAAATATTTTTAAGTTTATCTATAAAAATAAATTTATCTTCTAAAAATCTAGCTTCAAAAATATTAGAACTAATTAATAGTTGTTCTTCATCTTCATTAAGACCCAAACCCCAAATTTCTTTTCGAAACCAATCAACTATTTTTAATTTATCTTGAAAGGCAAAGATAGAATTAAATTCCTTAACAAATTTGCTCTTAAGGTCTTTTAGATTAAAATAAGGTTTACCTATAACAATAGGACAAATATCTATCCAATTTAATTCCTTAATCTTTAACCATTTTAATTTATTATTAAATGTAATTTTTTCAAATAATACACATTTATATATTTTAGTGTACCCCTCATCACTTATATTTTCCGTTGTTCTTACTCCAGCCCAAATATTATCCTCCAGATGAACTAAAAACATTTATAGAAATAATGATCTTCAAAAAAGATTATATTACATTCTCCCTTCTCAAATAAGCTTGAAATTTTATTACAAAAATCTAAATCACAAATGATATTCTCATTGTTCTTAAGGTTAATTAAACCTAAATTACAGTTATTAACACCATTTAAAGTAGAATATGATATATTATTAGTATTTTTATAATTCTTTATTTTACTAAAATTAGCAGCCTTATCTTTTTATAATTTAACTTACTTTTTTATATTTTTAATCGTCATTCTACTTTTAGAATAAATAAATCCCGTGTCCCTTTCCTACTTTCCTCCTTTTCTAATGGAGGAAAGGGTCCTTAGCCTGCAGCCCTACGGGTCCCGTACGGGAGACGGAGAAGGATGCAGGACCTTAATTAAAAATCAAATAAAAGAAAAGAAACTGATCGGAAAAGTGTCAATAAAATTATTAAAAAAAAAATTATTAAAAAAATAATCCAAGAATACCAAACGTCTTAAAAAAAGAAAAGGGTCCTTCTCCGCTCCTATCCACCCGACCCGCAGGACTCCGAAGGAAAGGAGTCCTGCGGGTCGGAAGGGTGGAGGCCTGCGGGAGGGTGGAGCAGGTGGAGCGGAGGGTAGGAAGGACATAACTTCTATCGCAGAACTTCTACTTTGAAAAATAATAAAAATATCTTTTATAATAACCAGTCCTCTAAGTAATATAAAAAAAAATAAGGTTAATTAAATAATTAAAAAAGCAATAAATAATAATTAATTAAAAAAAATAATAAAAACAAAGATAAAAGGAAAAATAAAACAAAAATAAAATGATAACATTATTAATATTAATACCAATTATAGGATCCTTATTTTTACTTCCTATTTCTAATGAAGTATTAGAAAATAAACAAAAAATGAAAAGAATAGCTCTAACAACATCTCTAATAAATTTATTTATATCATTATTTATATGGTATCAATTTGATTCTAATACTACTCAATTTCAATTTGTATCTGAATTCAATCAATTAAATTTTTGTCATTTAAATTTTGGTATCGATGGTGTATCTCTGTATTTTGTTTTATTAACAACATTTATAACACCAATAGCTTTATTAGCTAATTATGCAAATATTAATAAGAATTTAAAATTATTTTTAATTTCATTTTTACTATTAGAGAGTTTACAGATATGTGCTTTTGTATCTTTAGATTTATTACTATTTTATATATTTTTTGAAAGCGTATTACCAATTTTATTTATTGTAATTGTAATATTTGGTCATGGTGAAGATAGATTTAGATCTGCTTTTTTATTATTTTTATATACTTTAGCTGGTAGTTTACCTATGTTATTATGTATTTTAAGTATATATAGTTATATAGGATCAACAGATTTTCAATTAATTTCTTTATGCGATATAAGTTTAGAGTCTCAAAAAATATTATGGTTAGGTTTTTTTATAGCTTTTGCAGTTAAAACACCTCTATATCCTTTTATAATTTGGTTACCTAAAGCTCATAGTGATTCACCTTTAGCGGGTTCTATAATATTGGCTGCAACTATCTTAAAATTAGCTACTTATGGTTATATTAGAGTTTTAATAAATTTATTTCCAGATGCTACAAATTATTTTAGTCCTTTAGTTCAAACAATATGTACAATTACTATTATTTATGCCTCATTATCTACTGTAATTCAACAAGATACTAAAAGATTAATTGCTTATAGTAGTGTAGCTCATATGGGTGTATTAGTATTAGGTTTATTTAGTAATACAATACAAGGAATTGAAGGTGCTATCTTATTAGCTATTGGTCATGGGTTTGTAAGTCCAGCCTTATTTACTTGTGTTGGTGGTGTAATTTATGATAGAACGGGTAAAAGAATTATTAATTATATTAGAGGATTAGCTACTTATATGCCAGTTTTCACTATTTTATTCTTTGTATTCACTTTAGCTAATACGGGAATACCTTTAAGTTTAAATTTTTTAGGTGAACAATTATCTTTATTAGGAATATGGCAACAAAATCCATATATTGCAGTATTAGGTGCTACAGGTATTTTATTTTCAGCTTGTTATTCTTTATTTTTATATAATAGATTATCTTATGGATCTTATTCTCCACATTTACCTATTTTAAAAGATATTAATAGAAGAGAATATTCAATATTAATTAGTTTATTATTACCAACTATTATTTTTGGTATTTTACCTAATGTTTTATTGAATCCTCTTCACATATCAAGTTCAGCTTTACTTTACACTGTTTAAAATTTAGCGCTTAGTATATTAAAACTTTATAATCTGACAATATATTTTATAATATATAACCTCTATAATTCTTTTTCAAGATTATCATCCCCTCTCCGTAGGACCGTAGGACTGTAGGACTCCTGCGGAGAAGGACTCCTGCGGAGAAGGACTCCTGCGGAGAAGGACCGTAGGACTCCTGCGGAGAAGGACCGCTCCTCAAAATTTCAACTCCTAAAGTTAAAAAAAAAAAATAAGGTTAATTAAATAATTAAAAAAGCAATAAATAATAATTAATTAAAAAAATCTTACTATGCATTGCATAGTTACACAAAAATGAAGAAATATGAATAAAATCTCCGCAGGACTAAAAATATTACAATATGTCTATAAACTACTTTTTATATCTGTTATAATTTATAGAATAAATAAAATATTATCCTTATTATTTCCAATTATTTGTTTAAATTTTATAATTTTACAAGTAAAGGAAATTTATTACTTTAAGGCGTATATTTGTTTCTTATACTATTTTTGTTACTTGTATATTTTAAATAATACTAAAATAAAAAATAAAGCATATAAATGTATTAACTTTATACTTATAAAGAGTTCAAAGGTTATATTACCTTTAATTATGATATTTTTATATGAAGGGGTCGAAGGAGGCTTAGACTTTTTATACTTTTAAAATTTTTAGATACTTTCCCTCTCTCCGCTGGATTGCTACCGCTGAAAATGCAGGATACGCTGGACAAGAATTACCCTTATATTTAAAAAATAGCATTAAACTTTATTTAAGTGGAATAGATCTCTCCAATACTGGGATTAATACAGAAACCAGTATTAGTGAAAACTCTAAAAAAAACTTTAATTTTAATAGTTTATCTTTGGCAGATAAGTATGAGTATCTAAAGATTAAATTTGAGATTAGAGCTATAGAACCTAATACTCCTTTTTTAGATTGGTTTATCCGTTTATTAGTTAATACTAACGGTTCTAAAATTGAAACCGATTTATTAATTGACAATAATTTAAACTTTATTAAAAAGTTAGAAAGAGAAAGCGCACTAAACTCTCACTCTTTTACTCAAATTAAACCTATATTATTACATAAAAAAGATAATAGCCCTCTTCAAATGGCCCAAACTATAGCATACAAAATTAAAAAAATTTCTGATGAATAACAAAAATAAATTTATAACCCCCTCCGACCCGACCCGCTCCTATCCTGCGGTCCACCCTTCCGCTCCTGCGCTCCTATCCACCCGACCCGCAGGACTCCGAAGGAAAGGAGTCCTGCGGGTCGGAAGGAAGGATAGGAGCGGTCCTGCGGAGGGAAGGAGGATAGGGGGTTATATTTATAATAAAAATAAGTCTGTGTAATATAAACTATTAAAATAGTAATATATTCTTAATCTTTTTTGTATTATTTTGTCTTAAATGTAGAACTAGAAAAAATAGAAAATAAGTTAAAAGAAATTTTGTCCAGATTTCACTGTAATACTGAAAGCTCCTCTTTTATTTTTATTAGTATAAGTTGCGACATCTTTAAAGTTAATTTTACCTTTAGCAGATGCACCTCTTCGAGTTGTTTTAACTGTTTGTCTAGGTACAACTTTATGTGTTAAAAGTCTACCCGCAACTCTAATAGTAATACCAGATAAGAAAGCAGGAATAATATTAATTTTATTCCCATTTAATTTATTTAAATTTTTAATTACAGCTTTTTCAAATAGTCTTCTAACGATAATTCTTAATTTAATTTTATTAATCATAATACCTAATAAATTCACTAGTATATTACTATCATTATAAGGATAATGTAATCTAATTAAATCAAATTCAACAGGTTTTTTAAATAATTTATTTAAAATTAAACATAATTCTTTAAATTTATTAGGGAATACTTTAGTTAAAGTAAGATTAGATAAGTTTCTTAATTTTATTCTAGTATTAAGTTTTATTTTTCTGAATTTACTATATTGTTTTTTAATTTTTTTCTTTCTATTAAACCAGTTTCTTCCTTTAAATAAATTTTTATTAGAACTATATTTATACAATTTTTTTAATTTTAAAATATTAGGTATAAATAAATAGTAAAATAAATGTATAATAATTTTATCCGGTGTAATAGTGAAAACAGGTTTACTAATTAAACAATACATAGATTTAAATGAAGCAGCTAATAATTTATAAATATTTTTATATAATTTATTATTTCCTTTATTAAAATTAAATCCTATTAAATTAGAATAATAAATAAATATACCTTTTCTACTCATATTATAAATACTCATTTCTTTTAAATATTGATTAAGTACTGGTTTATTCTCTATATTAGTATTAATTAAATTATTATTAATTAAATTATATTTAAATTGTGTTGTATTGTCATTTGAAGAGTAATAAAATAAAGAAATAGGATTAGAATAAGAATGTTTATTTAAAATAGATTCTTTATCAGAAATAATTTGATTTTTATTAACATTAGCCACTTGTCCGAGGGATCCGAAGGATCCTGCGGGCAGTAATGGTTTATTTATATTAGTTGTGTTATTTAAAAGATTATTTATTAAAATTTGTTTTTTATTTATTAATAAATTTAGCTCTTTAACTAAGTTTTCTCCTCTATCTATAAAATGTATTATTATTTTTTTTTGTGTTCTTCTTAGTTTTTTATGTTTTTTAATATATAAATCTAATAAAGATCCTTTTATGGTATGTCCCGGTATTATACTTTTCTTTTTCTTTTTATTAGTTTTAATTGTTTCCGCAGGAGAATAAGGAATTATAGAGTTTTCTAAAATTAGAGGTTTACTTACTAAATATTTTAATAAAGCATCTTTACTTAAAAGTTTAAAAAATTTCTGTAAATAACTTAAACGGTAACTTGTACCTATAAAAAGTTTAGGTTTAAATATTTGTGCAGGGAAAAAAAGTGAAGCTTTATATATAAAAGATCTGTATCTTAAAACAGGCATAAATCTATTTAAACTAAATAAATAGTTATTTAAATCAAGATTTAAATTATAATTTTCAGCTATCCTTCCCTCCGCAGGACCCGCAGGTTTCGCTGGATCCGCAGGATCAGCAGGATAGGAGTCCTGTGGCATGTTAGATATTGCATTACTAATATTACTTGGTAGAGATGTTGAACCTTTACTTTCTCCGACAGATTGAAGAAGTAAATATTCTCTTAAATCTAATTTTTTATGTTGTAGTAAATAATTATTCAAATTAAGATTATATACGTTAAACCCTTTTAAGAAAAGTGATAGAATTTCTTTAAAACTTATTACTTTAGAGGTTAATTTTTTTTGAGAATTTAATAAATTAAAATTATATTTATTTCTTTTTTTTAAACTTTTTTCTTTTAAATAGACAGGACTACTAAATAAAGGTATAATTCTAGTATCTAATTTTATATCCGAATATTCATTTCTTGTTATTATTATTTTATTAGTAGTGTTTGTGTTTAAATTTGTTAAATTAGTCATTTTTGTATTTTTATTTTGTTAGAGAACGTTTTCTCTATTAAGTTTTATTTAATTTTATTTATTCCTATATCTCATATATATGTAAAGTAATTTAAGATATAATTAAGATATACATACGTTTCTTATTTTATATTAGTAAATTAATATTACTAAATATTAACTATATTATTTAAATTCATATAAATGATAAATATTTTCCCTTAAAATATAATTTATAAATTATATAACAGGTAGCTAAAAAATAAAATGGATAACTTTATTCTTATTTATTTAATTAATCCTTTAATATTTAATATAATAAGAATATTGTTTATCAAAGTTAATTTTATTAACTTTTCTTAGCTTCTCTTTTAATTAAATTTTATTTCTTCTCCTATCCTGCGGAGCTGCGGAGCTGCGGAGCTGCGGAGCTGCGGAGCTGCGGAGCTGCGGAGCTGCGGAGCTGCGGACCTCACCTATCCTGCGGTGGAGTCCTGCTATCCTGTCCTGTCCTACCGCTCCACCCGCAGGAGCGGGTGGAGCGCAGGAGCGGGTCGGGTCGGGTGGAGAAGGGTGCGGGCTCCCTTAATCCTCTTAATTATAGATATTGATAGGGGTTGTCTATAGTAATTAATATTAATAATTATTAATAATAAAATAAAATAAAATATATTATTTATAACTAATGTAGATGCACAGCATCTCTTAAATAAGAACAAACTAGTAAAGTGAAAACAAAAGCTTGTATTAGAGAAACTGCTATTTCTAATCCAACTAATGCTAAGAAAATAGCAAAAGGTATTAAAGTTAATACTGCAATTAGCACACTACCAGAGAATAATTTATATAAATAAGTACTTAAAATTTTAAGTAATGTGTGTCCCGCCACAATATTAGCGAATAATCGCACACCTAATGAAACAGCTCTAGCTAAATATGAAACTAATTCAATTAAAACTAATAAAGGAACTAATGCTAAAGGAGTACCTGCTGGTATAAAGAAAGAGAAAAATGTTAAACCATGTATAGATAAAGCTAAAATAGTTACACCAATAAAGATTGTAACACTTAAACCTAAAGATACTACTCCACTAGCAGTAACAGCAAAAGAGTAAGGAACATTAGAAATTAAATTACCAAATAAGATAAAAAAGAATAAAGAATAAACAAAAGGTAAATATATTTCACTTTGAGCTCCTATTTGTTCTCTAACCATTGAACTTAGACTTTGGAATGAAGACTCTAAAGAAATAGACCATTTATTAGGTATTAAATTTGAATCATTATTACCATATAAATGAAAACCTAATACTATGAATAAAATAAAGAAAGAATATAAAGCTAAATTTGTTAAAGTAATATTTAAATATCCTAATATAGGAGCATTCACCCCAATTAAACTAGACACTTCAAATTGACTTAAAGGTGATAAAATTATAAATTCTGACATTTTTAGAGAATTTATTTAGGCTGTTGTAATTTAAATATTTTTTTACGCGCTTATATTTTTTTTAATATAATATCTTAAAATCTTGCCGAAAACTGGAATTGAACCAATATTTAAATCTTACAAGGAATTCGTTTTACCAATTAAACTATTTCGACTTTATATACCTTAAACTATCCCTTAATTCTTAAACTTAGACAAACTGATTCCTTCCCCCCCCCCCCCCCTTTTTTTTTTTCCTTCATAGTTATTAGTTCTACTTACTACTTCGTATTTAATAGTATACTTATAAAGGGGAAACAGGAAGGCAGGGAGGCAAGGAAAAGGAGTATAGGTTAACTAATTAACTGCAGGGGTACAGAGCTACATACTATTGACTTTTGGACCTTTCTGTATATGCCTCGGGAGAGAATTGAACTCCCATCTCAATTTCTTCAGAATCGCGCTTGGACCACTAAGCAACCGAGGCTATAATAAAATATTTATAATTAAAAATAATTATAACTCCTATCCTTTAATCTACGCAGCTTCGCAGGACTACTGCATCCCTCTACCCCACCCTTCCTTCCGACCCGACCCGCTCCTATCCACCCGACCCGCTCCTATCCACCCGACCCGCTCCTGCGGTCCACCCGCTCCTGCGGGTGGAGCGGTAGGACAGGACAGGAAGGATGGACAGGAGCGGAAGGGTGGACAGGACTCCTTTCCTTCGGAGTCCTGCGGGTCGGGTGGGTGGATAGGAGTCCTGCGGAAGGGTGGATAGGAGCGCTGGAGCGGAGGATAGGGCCGAAGGAGGATAGGAGGGTAGAGTAGGGAGAAGGAGTCCTGCGGGTAGAAGGGGTATAAAATTTATTTATTTTTAATTTAATTATATTTATACGGTGCGATTTTTCTCCGCAGGACCCTCAGGACCAGCAGGACCCTCAGGACCGAAGGAGTATTTATTTTAATGGAGAAAGATAGATTTGAACTATCATATTTGTAATGCAAATACAACTGATTACCATTATCAGATTCCCCCTTTTTATTTGTCTTTACTTTATTTTATATTTTATATTTTATATTTTATTTACTAAATAAATTTATTTTTCTTAAATAATCTTAACCTCTTTTATCTCTTTAATTTTAAGATCTTTGTTCTAGACTAAAAACTTTGAGAATTACTGCTTAATAATTATAGTAAGAATTACTGCTTAAGGAGTCCTGTCCTGCGCCCTAGCCTTTCCTGCGGAGTCCTGCGGAGTCCTTCGGAGTCCTGCGGAGTCCTTCGGAGTCCTGCGGAGTCCTGCGGAGTCCTTCGGAGTCCTGCGGAGTCCTGCGGAGTCCTTCGGAGTCCTGCGGAGTCCTGCGGAGTCCTTCGGAGTCCTGCGGAGTCCTGCGGAGTCCTGCGGAGTCCTTCGGAGTCCTGCGGAGTCCTGCTGATAGTAAGGAGAGATGGGGGGGGGGGGGGTTTTAATATTGCTAATTAAATAAATGTAAGAAAAATAATTTATAATTATTATATTTATATAAGTATTTACTATATGCTATTGACTAGTTTTTAATGTTATATATTAGTTATAGTTTTATATAGTATTATTGAGTATTATTGAGAAGCTGAATCAATCCATACTAAGAAATCTGGAGAAGAAACGGCTTCAACTACAATAGGCATAAATCCATGCCAAACTCCACAAATTTCTGAACATTGACCATAGAAAGTTCCAGGTCTTTCAGCTAAGAAAGAAACTTGATTCAATCTACCTGGAACACAATCTAATTTCAATCCTAAAGAAGGTACTGCAAAAGAATGGATAACATCTGCTCCTGTAACAATTAATCTAATATGGCAATCTACTGGTATAATTAATTTATTATCAACATCTAATAATCTGAATTGACCTAATTCTAAATCAGATTCAGGTATCATATAAGAATCAAAATCAATTGATTCTCCTTGATCTGTTACGAAATCTGAATATTCATAAGACCAATACCATTGGTGACCTACAACTTTGATTGTTAATGTAGGTGAAATTACTTCATCCATTAGATATAATAATCTGAAAGAAGGGAAAGCAATAGCAATTAAAATTAATGCTGGTGAAATTGTCCAAATTAATTCAATTACTGTACCGTGAGTTAGATATTTATGTGCAATAGGATTTTTAGTTGAATTATAATAATAACTTATTGAAAAAATAACCCAGAAAACTGCAAAACTTATAACAATTAAATAAAATCCAATTGTATTATGTAATGTAACCAGACCTGTGAAACCTGGAGCAGCACTATCTTGAAATCCTAATTGCCAAGGTTGTGCAGCATCATTAAAGATACTATTAAAATTTGAGAAAAATAATGCCATTTATAAGCAATTTATAATTCGATCTTAATTTACTTTCCCTAATACAGAACTGAAGAGATGCTGAAACTGATAACCTACACACCTTTTACTAGTGGATATAAAGATATAAAATAATTTAGATCAAGATTTAAAAAACTAGCAATAAGGGCTTAATAATTATTAGTCTAGAAAATTTTATTTTAATTAATGCTTATTTTTTTAAAACAATGGCATCTTAAGATTGATCTTTGTGATAAGATTCTTATATTATAAAATAAATTCGCAATATAATCTAAGGAGTAGAGGGTTCGAACCTCTGTCTGTAAAGTGTAAATTTACTGCTACAACCACTCAGCTAACCCCTTTTTATTTTTAGGCCTTTCTCTCTCTCCGAAGGACCGCAGGACTCCTGCGGAGAAGGACCGCAGGACCGCAGGACTCCACCCTTCCCTCCGACCCGCTCCTCCGTTCCTTTCCATCCGACCCGACCCGCTCCTGCGGTCCACCCGCTCCTGCGGGTGGAGCGGTAGGACAGGACAGGAGCGGGTCGGGTGGTAGGCAGGAGAGATGGGGGGTTAAATTCATTATATTTATTTTCCAGCGGCACTTTCCAGTACAGCTACCTTGCTATGACTTTTGAGATGTTACTTAAAAGGGTTAACTGAAACTAATTATCTTAAGAAAGGTGTTTGTTATTTAAAAGACTACAACTTTAAAAACAGAATTACTTCTATAATTAAAGTTATATCATAAAACTACCTTTAAATTAAAGAAATATTTAATTTAATTAATTAATACTATTTAATAGCTGATAATATTAATTTAGATGTGCCTTAAAAAAATAATAACTTCGCGGCAGTTTCCCCCAATTTAAGCTTCTTCCCAGCGACAGACAGTTAGTTCATCCCGAATGCTTTCTTCACCGTTGCGCTAGTGATCAACGATTACTCGAAATTCCTTCTTCATGTCGCCGAATTTCAGGCGGCAATCCGTTAATATATTTAGTTATTTAACTTTCTTTAATGATTAGCTATTCCTTGTAACCTTATTATTTAATAATTAAATTTCATTTAAAAAACTAGTTTTATTAGAATTAAATATTAACTAATATAATTTATTAGTATAGAGGTTTGGTTTTGGCGTCACTTTGTAAAAGTTTTCGTGGCACGTCTATAGCCCAGTTCATGAGGGCCATAACGGCTTGTCTTAGCCCCAAATGAAAATATATAAAATTCACTAATTGTTAAGTATAAATTAACAACAGGGATTTCGTCCGTTAGTGGAGTTAACCTCACTTCTCACGGCACGGACTTACGACAGCCATGCAACACCTGTAAACGAGTTTCTTAAATTTAAAGAAACTACTCAATCTTTTTAATTAAATAAAATTTAAAAATTTGGATTGGATATGCAAGAACTGGTAAGGTTTTACGCGTATTCTCGTATTAAATAACATGCTTCACTTCGTTTGCTTCGAGACCGACTAATTTTTTTGGTTTCAGTTTTGCAACCGTACTCGCAAGGCGGAATGGTTATCGTGTTAACATCGTTACCAGTTTTTATTTAAACTAACAACCACCATTCATCGTTGACAGTGAGAGGTATCTGGGTATCTAATCCTATTTCCTATCCTCACCTTCGTTTCTCAGCGTCAATCAATAATAGATAAAAAGCTTTCACCTTTAGTATTCCCCTTAGTATCTGCGGATTTAATCCCTACTCTAAGTATTATTTGGCTTATCCTCAATTTGATCCTAGCTTTAATTAATTATATTTTTACCTTAGAACAGATATTAATAAAAAATTTTTTTTTATTAAGATACTTCGTTAAAAGAGCTTTATGAAAAATATAACTTTCAAAGCAGCCTACACACCCTTTACGCCTGATTAGGACGACTAACGTTTGCGTCTCTGGCCTTACCGAGTCTTCTGGCACCAGTTTTGGACAACACTAATAGTAAGGTAATATCATTTTTTTCCCTTACGTTATCACAATCACCAACATTAAGCATGACTCATGTGATTTCAGTTAGCTAGTTCACTCTTGCGAGCATTGACTAATATTCTTGACTGCTGATTGCTTACGCAATTTGGGGCATTTCATTCCCAATGTGGCCATCTGCTCTATCAAACATGGCTATTGATCGTAGGCTTGGTAGGCATTTACCCCACCAACTACCTTTAAACAAAATAAATCGAATCTTATAGCAGAAAATTTCCCTTTTTTAATAAATAGCTAATTTATCTTTTACTTTCCTTATTAGAGATAATATAACCCTAAAAAACTTTTTTAGAGAAGATGGCTTAAATCCTTTTTTTTTTTTAATTATATAATAAGTATCTCTAATTATAATTATTTAGTTTGTTATAATTTTTGAAATAAAATTATCTCCCAATTAAGGAGTCTATAAGGTATCTAATTTAAAATACTCACCTTTACACCTTATTCTTATTTTTTTATCTTTTAATTTATTTTATAAACATGAAGATAAACTATTAGGAACAACGATTTGCATGTCTTAAAACTACTGAAAAACGTTCAATCAGAACCAAAATTAAATTCTTATGGATTTTAAACAATTTTTTTAATTGTCGTATTTTATTTGCTATTTGCAATATTTATTATCTCTTTTAATTGTTTTTTTTTTCTTTTTTTTTTTATTTTTGTTTTTTTTTTTTGTTTTTTAATTAAGCCCAAGAAGATTTGAACTTCTACAGATTCCTCATCAAGAAATTATTCTACCATTAAATTATAGGCTTTATATTAATATTTGTATCCGCAGGATTCCTATCCCCCGCATGCCGCAGGACTGCGGCATGCGGCATAAGGGAAGGATAGGAGTCCACCCGACCCGCAGGACTCATGTCCTGCGGGTCGGGTGGATAGGAGGGCAGGATAGGAGCGGAGAGAGGAAGGGTGACAGGTTTCCTTCCGCAGGAAAGGACCGAAGGAAAGGACCGCAGGAAAGGACCGCAGGAAAGGATTCCTATCCTATCCATCCTACCGCTCCTGTCCTGTCCTACCGCTCCACCCGCAGGAGCGGGTGGACCGCAGGAGCGGGTCGGGTCGGAGGAAGGGATGAGTTAGATTTATTATCTCTAGGACTAATCAAGTAATAATTATTAGAAATATAATATTAAATATAAATTAATATAGATATGTACTAATGTACTGAAAAACTTATAAAAATTCATATGTCAATACAGGTGTTTATTTAAAATAACTTCATATAATAATTTACTATATAAATAATAAACATACTTAAGTGTTAAATATTTATTTATTATATTTTATATTTAATATTAAGTATAAAATTTAAAGTTAAAATTTTCTTTTTATTTGTTACCACAAAATTATTTTTGTTCTATTCCTACATATAAAACCTTTACCTTCTGGATAAAGATAGAAATACTAGAAAAATTATGATATATTTTTAATGACCTTTGAACCTTATCAATATTTACAAAATTTTTATTTAAAAAAAATTGACAAAATACCAGTTTTAGATATCTTAACTCTCTTTTAATAAATTAAAAGCCGAAAAAAGGAATTGAACCTTCTTTTTACCGTCATGAGTGGTATGTTTTAACCCTTTAAACTATTTCAGCTAAAATATAAAATATAAAATATAAAACAATTTGAATACTTAAAATTTATCTTTTTATACTTAATGTTATCCACTTTTTTACTCATTTCGAGATACTATCCTCCGACCCGCTCCTATCCACCCGACCGACTCCTGTCCACCCTTCCGACCCGCAGGACTCCTGTCCTACCGCTCCACCCGCAGGAGCGGGTGGACCGCAGGAAAGGAGCGGGTGGATAGGAGCGGGTCGGGTGGACTCCTATCCTTTCCTGCTGAGTCCTGCGGAGGGAAGGAGACAGGAGTCCTATCCTGCGGTCCTGCGGTAGGATTGCGGTAGGAAGGAGTCCTGCGGCATGTAGGACTCCTGCGGTCCTGCGGAGGGAAATTAGTGATGAAAATCTAAAAGATGTAAATATCTACAAAAATGTAAGTTATAATTGTTACATTTAATTTTAATAGCGAAATCAGGAATCGAACCAAATCTAACAGATCATGAGGCTGTTGTGCTTATCCTTTACACTATATCGCTTTAATTTATTAGAACACTATATTTGAAACAAGATTACGAAAAAAAGAGACTCGAACTCTTAAATATAAGTTAAACGATAAAAGATAAATTAATTATTTTATCACTTATATGTTCCTATTAACAATCGCTCTATAAAAAAATACTCTTTCCTGCTATCCGCTCCTTTCCTGCGGTCCACCCGCTCCTGCGGGTGGAGCGGTAGGATAGGAGACCCTGCGGACAAATTTCCTGCTATCCGCTCCTATCCACCCGACCCGCTCCTGCGGTCCACCCGCTCCTGCGGGTGGAGCGGTAGGACAGGAGTCCTGCGGGTCGGAAGGGTGGAGTCCTGCGGACAAATTAAAGGGTCCGCGGTCCTTCGGTATTAAAAAAATTTAGTAACAATCTTTAACATCGAGTTTCTTTATAAATTAGTACTGCTAAACTAAATATTTTACAATATGTTTCATTTGCAGCCTATCTAGAAATGTTCTATTTCTTAATTAATGATAATTAATCCAGACTTAAAATATTAAGCTTGTAATTAAAATATCAATTTTAAAGTATCTAGGGGTTAGATTCTTGCTTTATAGACATTCAGCACTTATCTATTATGTTTGTGGCTACCCAACTATGCGTTCCTATTTTGTGACCTTTTATCATAACCTTATTTAAGGGTATTTAAATTAAAGAACTTTTTTAGCCTAAAGTTCAAAAGGATTTTCCTCTATTATTTTAGAATAGAGTCCCTAACAAAATACTACAAACAATTGGTACACTAGAGAAACACAGCCTATTGATCCTTTCGTACTAGAAGGTCTGCCCCTTTTTACTAATTATCCCTCCAGAAGATAGGGACCATACTGACTCACGTCGTATTAAACCCAACTCACGTACCCTTTTAATCGGCGAACAGCCGAACCCTTCCAAGCTTCTTCCCCCGGAGGATAGGATGAGTCGACATCGAGGTGCCAAACAGCCGAGACAATGTGTACTCTCGTCGGCTATCAGCCTGTTATCCCTAGCGTAACTTTTATTAATTGATCCCCGTCTATCCCATTTTATAGCGAGGGGTCACTATGCCCTACTTACGTATCTGTGCGACTTTTAGGTCTTTCAGTTAAGCATGCTTACCGCCATTGAACTCTGCGCAACCCTTCACTGGTTGATTGATCTCCATTCAATTTCTAGCTATACCTTTAAAAAAATTTTATGTGTTATTGTTTTTTGCCAAACTCTTGACCCTTTCTATTTTTAGTAGTAAGGGATCACTAAGAACACGTTAAATCCAATAAAAAATTATAAGAATAGTAACGCAATTAGCTTAAAGAGAAAGTTTTTATTTTATTTGTTAATTAATTGTATCTTTATATCCCTAAAAAATAGAGATTAAATTAAAATTAAAAATTACTTTCCTCTAAAGTTAAAAATTTTAATATTTTAATAAAGAGAAAAAGTTTTTTGTTTTAAATATAAAAAGATTTAAATATTTAAATTTAGTATCCTGCCTTTTCCTTAAGGAAGCCTTAAAGAAATGAGAAATACTTTATTTTTTTTTTGTTGAAAAATATTTGGATGTACTTTGCTACTCTATTAAAGACGACCGCCCCAGTCAAACTGCCAATTAGTCAACTCTCCCTTTTATTTTTAATTTTAAGGTAAACATAAACCCAATCTTGATTTTAAGGTTTCCAGTATTTGTCTCTCGACTTCCCTATTTTCTATTGATTAAGATTGTTCTAGATTCATGTGATAACTAACTACAGTAAAGCTGCATAGGGTCTTCCCGTCCCCCTGGAGGCAACGCGCATCTGCACGCGTAATTCAATTTCACTGAGCAAGTTGTAGAGACAGTGAGGCCATCGTTACATTATTGATACCGGACCACATTTAATGGCCAACTTATTTTGCTACCTTAGGATCCTCATAGTTAAGACCGCTATTAACCAGATTTTCGATTAGTCACAGTTCCCCATGACCTCTCTTATATTAATGGCATCGGGCAAATTTCACACAGTATACTATCATATTAATGATTGCACTGTGTTGTGTTTTTAGTAAACAGTCGGGGCCTCCGATTCTGTGCCACCGCCTTAATTATAATAAATTAATTACTTATCCTTCCTTCCGCAGGACTAATTAAATTATCTTGTGGAGGAAATAATTAAATAAATTATAATATATGCGGTCCCTCTTTTCGTCAAACTTATGAGGTGAATTTGCCGAGTTCCTTAACAACTTTTAGCTCTACGCCTTAGTATTCTCTACCTACGAACCTGTGTCGGTTTAGGGTACGGTAGTTTATTTTTTTTGTATATTACTATAATTTTTTATATAACTATTTGTGATTATTAATAAGTGATCATTTATTAAATTTAACGATTTTTTAAACCCTATTTAAAAATATTTAAATAAATCAAATTAAACTACAATTAAATTAATTAAGGTTCAGCGAAAACCAAGGTTAAATTAAGAAGTTAAGTTAATTTAACTTTAATTAGAAATAAATGTAATATAATAAATGTATATTATAATAATCTTCGAATATCGAATAAATATTTTTGATAATATTATATGCTTAAAATAAATGTCATTAAATTACTTAGATTAAAGATTTAAGTTATCTAATAGAATTTAAGTTTTTTCTCTTATTCTAATTAAATATCGGATAAAGATTTACTTTATCTTTTTAAATAATTTGATTATTTATAAATGCAAATTTTATTAAGCAAATAGTTAATTTTAACAGTTAAGTAATATAGAGAGGGACAAATATCATTTATTCTAATATTATATTTCTATAAGTATTTATAAATAAAATTTAATTAATTAATTAATAACAAATCTTTCTAATATTAAAATAAACCATCCTATCCTTATGCTCCTGCGGGTGGATAGGGTAAAATAACTTAGTGTACGCTATTAAATTTATTTTAGTATTATTGAAAATCCCTAATTTATCTTAACTATTTATATATTAACGTTTAAAATAACCTTTTACTATCCATTTACTACTTATTTTTATTAAAATTTATATTTTGCTCTTTATAGCTATTTATCTTAATATACAAATTAAGTAATAATTATTTTATTCCGCAGTTGTATATATTTTTATAAAACTACATATTTTATTTATAATGTAATAAATCTAATTTACTATTAGAAATTCTTTATTATAGTATATGCTTTTTAATAAATTGTTTAATCCTAATATTATTTAAGTAAACCTAAAATTTCAAAGATTATTAATCTTATTAAAAAACTTTAGTTTATTAAATAAGTAATAACTATAAAAACAATAACTAAACACTATAGTAAAATTTAGAATCATTAGTATTAGTTTATATATGTAAATATTTATAAGAACTTATAATTCCCAAGATACTATAATTATTACTTATAATATTAATTTCCTGGTCCATAAAAAATGGACTTTCTATTATATACTCATCAGCCAAAACTTTGGTTTTGGTCCTTAGAGGCCGCATTCAAACAAAATGGATTAACCTTTCCTATTTGCAACCCTTTCGTATTCGGCGAGAAGTATTATAACTTCTTTTTACGTTACTCATGTCAGCATTCTCTCTTCAGTAACCTAAAAAATAATGAAACACTATTTTATGATTAGTTTGACTGAATGTTCTACTACCTAGATTTAGAGATATAAAGGCTAAATAATATTTATATTTAATATAAAATATATTTAATTCTAAATACTCTAAATCAACACGATATCGGTTGATTGTTTAAGACCCGTTAAATTTTCGGCGCCACTATCTAGACTGCTGATGCGTTGTTACATACGATCATTAAAAGTAGCGACTACCAGGCTCACTTCACAGCTGTATACGATATTGCTACGTCCTTAATTTCACTTAACAATCATTTGGGACCTTGATCAGTGTTCTCGGCTGTTTCCGTCTTGACTACCCAACTTAGCATGAGTAGTCTGAATATCTACCATCAATTTATGTAATTCCGAGATTCGCTTCCAAAGGTAAGATTTTCGAGGTCCCCGCAACCTAAACGCCTAAAAGGTAGAAGTATTATTAAGATTTAATAGTACAACCCTTAAACTTGTTGGGAATTGCCTTGCTGTACCTCCATAAATTTTGTGTAGACGTCATACTTAAATATGTTTCGGTAGAAAACCAGCTAGCACCAGGTCAGATTGGCATTTCACCGCTTACCAAAACTCATCGGAGAATTATGCAACATTCACCCGTTCGATCCATTATAATCTGGTCTTGGTAAGATCACCTGGCTTCGGGTCTAATAGAAGTAACTTTCCCATCACTATATTTGTTGTTATAGTCCAGTCGCTTTCGCTAGGGCTTTTAACCTTGCTACTCCTATTAACTTGCTGACCCATTATGCAAAAGGTACGCCGTCATTCATTTGTCTTTTATGTTTTCAAGTAGAATTTCGACTGCTTATAGAGTTACTAATTCATGATCTATTTCACCGATTCATTTATAAATTTTATATTTTATAAATTCACTTTTTTGTTTTCCACTCGCTTTTCAAACTTTTCCTTTACAGTACTTATTCACTATCGCTAAATTTATAATACTTAGCCTTAGAGGATGGTACCCCTATATTCCGACAAGTTTTCTCTCATCGTACTTTGATTGGAATTATTTTAGTATACAGAATAATCTAAAAAGATTAAATAATATAACTTAACAAATTATTTTTTAACCTTTTTATTTTATGAATTATTCCCGTTATACTAATTATTCTTTTGTTTTATTAATTTAATAAATTTACAGGTCTTAGTGTTTTTACCTTCTTTAGATTAATACATAGCTAAGCCTCAAGAAAAATATTTTTCTTAATATTTCCCTCTTTCCTTTAAGTTATAAATACCTTTTTACAGTATTTTATATTTAAAGTAATCTATTAACTACTATTATATTTTTACATTAAGTGAGTTCTAATGTATATATTATTAGGTTTTAATTAACAATATATTTCTTTATTAGTAATACTTATAAATCTTCACTAGCAATAAAGAATATTTTCGTTATTCAATTTATTAAATTAATTAGGCTAATCCGATTTCACTCACCATTACTTTCGGAGTCTCGGTTGATTTCCTTTCCTTTCCCTAATAAAATGTTTTACTTCAGAAAGTGATTAATTAACAAGGTTTCCCTTAGGATCGCTTAACTAATACGGGCTTGACGCTGGATAAGCTTTTGGTTATATACCTCCTTTTGTTATAAATTTGCCTTAGTTTTCCTTAATAACCCCTTTGAATTACTTTTTATATATTTTTTGATGTTATTACAATATTGTCATCGATACTTTTATATAATTTTTTTTTTTATTATTTTTTTTACCTTTTTCTAACTTTTTTTATTTATCTCCTACCGCTCCACCCGACCCGCTCCTATCCTTCCGCAGGAGCGCAGGATAGGAGTCCTGCGGGTCGGGTGGACAGGAGTCCTGCGGGTCGGATGGAGCGCAGGATAGGATTCCTTAAGGATAGGAGCGCAGGATAGGAGTCCAGTCCACCCGACCCGACCCGCTCCTGCGGTCCACCCGCTCCTGCGGGTGGAGCGGTAGGACAGGACAGGAGCGGGTCGGGTCGGAGGATAAGGAGGGGTTAAATATAGTATTAATTTTAAATATTAATTTTTTTAAATTTTTGAAGGGGTCCTATCCTGCGCTCCTATCCTGCGGTAGGATAGAAGGAGTTAAAACTAAAACTAAAGAAGCAAAGTAAATAATAATTAATCTTATTTCAAATAATATAGAAGTATCTATTAAAACAGGAGCAAAGATTAAAAATAATAAAGAAAGTAAACCTATTGTAATATATAACGAATAAGTAGTAATAATACCAGTATCTAATTTAGCTATATCTCTTCCAGTTTTTAAGAAGGTATTTTGTAAACCAAAAGGTCCTAATAATTCTATAGCTCCTCTATCTATTTCTTTAGAAATTTTATAACCAAGTCTTAAACCTTGTGATACCACATAATGATTATAAATTACATCAAAATAGTATTTTCCATTTAAGAAACTATATAATTTTCTTCCTAATTTATAATTTGTTAAATTAATAAGTATTTCAGGTGTTTTATGGTACATAAAAATAGCTAAAATTACTCCAGTTAAACTGAAAATAGCAGGTAATAATTTAATTAAAGGGTTAATTGAGAATTCTGCTTCAATAATAGAAATATTATTAGGATGTAAAAATAAAGAATTTCCAAAGAAATCTGAACCTACACCAACAAATAAATCTGAGAAAACATAACCAAAGAATATACTAAATAAAGCTAATACTAATAAAGGTATTATTACAGCTAAATTAGATTCATGAGAATTTAAATAAGATTCTTTTTGTCCATTAGCTGTAGTTAAGAATACTAAACTAATTAATCTAAAACTATAAAATGCTGTAATTCCTGCTGTTATTGAACCTAAAATAAATGCATATAAACCACTAAAACTATATGAACCATAAGCTAATTCTAAAATTAAATCTTTACTATAGAATCCAGTTAAGTAAGGTGTAGCTAATAAACTTAGAGAACCTACTAACATTACTGAATAAGTAAAGGGTAAAAATTTAATTAAACCTCCCATTCTTCTTACATCTTGTTGATCTGCAAAAGAATGAATTACTGCTCCAGCACCTAAGAATAGTAATGCTTTAAAGAAAGCATGATTTACTGTATGCATTAAAGCCACATTATATTGACTTAGACCTATAGCCATCATCATATAACCTAATTGAGATATGGTACTAAAAGCAATTATTCGTTTTAAATCATTTGCTAATAAACCACAGGTTGCTGCAAAAAAGGCAGTACTTGACCCTATTAAAGTAATTATTAATAGTACTGTAGGAGTATACTCTAAGATAGGAGAACTTCTTAATAATAAATATATCCCTGCAGTTACTAGAGTTGCGGCATGTAGTAAGGCACTTACGGGTGTAGGTGCTTCCATACTTCCAGGTAACCAAGAATGAAGAGGTATATTAGCACTTTTAGCTAAAGCTCCCCCTAATAATAATAACGCTATTAAAGAAATAGCTGTTTCATTCATATATGGAGCTAAAGAAAAGACTGTGGAATAATTTAATGAACCAAATACGGCAAATATTGCAAAAAATCCAATACTCATTAACATATCTCCACTTCTATTCATAGTAAAGGCTAACATTGCTGCTTTATTCGCTTGTATTCTAGTAAAATAATAATTAATTAATAAATAGGAAACAACTCCTATTGCTTCCCAACCTACAAACATTACAAAGTAATTACCACCAGTAATTAATATTAACATACCTCCAGTAAAAGCGGATAAATATGAAAAAAATCTTTGATTATGAGGATCTGAAGATAAATAATCAATACTATAAATATGAATTAAAGTACTACAATATAATACAGCTAAACCTAAAGATACTGTTAATTGATCAAAATAAAACTCCCAAGATATTAACATTATCTCTGAATCTACCCAAGAACCTAAATTGATATTTACTGGACTATTTGAAAGACCTACTTCATAAAAAGCTACACTCATTAATAAAGAAGATAAAAATAAACAACTACAAGTTATAATATGTGAACCTGTTACACCTACTTTTCGACCCAGGAAACCGGAAACAATTGAACCTAATAAAGGTAAGATTATTATTGATAAATACATTATGTCCTTAAGGAGATAGTTCCTCTTAATCGATAGTAAGCAACTAAAATACTTAAACCTATTACAGATTCTGCACCAGCAATAGATATAATATATATACTAAAAGTTTGACCTCCATTATCATCAAAACCAATAGAACTAATTAAGACTAATAGCGTTACAGCTAATAACATGATTTCTATGGCTATAATCATAAGAATGATATTTTTTCTATTTAATATAAAACCTAATATACCTATTAAAAATAAGAATAATGAAAGATTCATAATTTTTGTTTTAATTTTCTTTTTAGTAACAATTAATAATTGATATTTAATATTTTTTTATTAAATATTAGGGTATTTAATATTTAAATTAGGGGGGATTATTTGGTTTTCGTTATTTTTTAGACACTTCTTCATCCTTCAAGTATACTTCCATTATAATTCTTTCTACACGCTCCTGCACCACTCCAGATACTCTTCCCTGGACTAGTTTCACCCTTCCGTCCGCTCCTATCCACCCTATCCACCTGCTCCTGTCCATCCTACCGACCCGCAGGACTCCTGCGGGTCGGTAGGAGAGATGGGAGAGGAGCGGATACCTTAAATAATAATAATTAAAATTTTAGTATAAATAAAAGATTACTTGGACTTATAAAAGTTTAACTAATATTTTTTAGTTGTACGCTATTACGAGATTTATTAGGAATAAAGGTGATTCGAACACCTAAGGGTGTTACCCCGAACAATTAGCAATTGTCTTATCTTACCAATGAAAATTATTCCTATTTAAGATAAAAGGATTGATTAACTTTTCTCTTTTCTTTTAACAGTTTATACTACACCCCTCTTAGAGGACCAAACTTAACTTAGTCTTCCGTCAACCCCACCCGCTCCTATCCACCCGACCCGCTCCTATCCACCCGACCCGACCCGCTCCTGCGGATGGACAGGAGCGGTAGGATGGACAGGAGCGGTAGGATGGACAGGACCCCTATCCTCCGCTCCTGTCCATCCATCCGCAGGAGCGGGTCGGGTGGACGGAGAGGGGGTAGAGGCTTACTATTTTTTTTTTCTTTCCTTTTTATTTTTAAGATACAGTAAAATAAATTTTATATTTTCTATTTTATATAATTAATTTTGATCCTTACCAGATTTGAACTGATCCTAGCTCCGTGAAGGGGAGCTGTACGAACCACTATACTAAAGGACCTTAAATTTTATACGAACAAAGAGACTCGAACTCTTAAGGGATACCTCCCACTTCTGCTTAAGAGAAGATTGTTTACCAAATTTCAACATGTTCGCCGTAATTTCTAATTAAAAGGATGCAGGAGTCCTCCGCTTCTATCCACCTTCACCATCTCTCCCCAGGATAGGACTCCTGCGGAGAAGTACCAAAGCACTCTTTAAGGCTAGGGCTGCTAGGCTCCTATCCTAACCTCCGGAAGGAAAGGAGGGCTGCAGGACTCCTAACACCCTATCCTCCTATCCACCCGACCCGCTCCTGCGGTCCACCCGCTCCTGCGGGTGGAGCGGTAGGACAGGAGTCCTGCGGGTCGGAAGGAGTCAGGACCGCAGGATAGGAGTCCTGTGGCGGATAGGAAGGACTCCAGCGGATAGCTGAAGGTAGGAGACAGAATAGGGAAGTAGGAGCGCTCCTTTTGGGGCTGCGGAGGTCTATTTTCTATTATTAATTATTAACTTTAGATAAAAATAAAAATATACGCTTTCCTGCGGACAAATTTAAATTTTCTTTTGTAGGCCTTAAGAGGGTTCGAACCCCTGTAGAAAGTATTAACAGTACCTCGCTTAAACCACTCAGCCATAAGACCTTTAATTAGTTAAAATAATTTATAATTTAGTATCAAATAAACTCCTTTTTTTTTTTTAATTTTTTCTTTCTCTTTTATTATTTAAGGTACACGGTAGGCGCGACTCGAACGCGCAATATGTCTCCCACCCAAAAGGAGCGACTGGCCAATTTGTCATCCACCGTCTATTTTTAATTTTTTTTTTTATTTAAGATACAGGCTATTTTTCCTGTCTTCTCTTCGCAGGACTCCTGCGGAGAAGGACTCCTTCCTTCCTTACTGCGGTCCTTCTCCGCAGGAGTCCTGCGGAGGGAAGAGGAGAGGGAGGGAGAGAGAGAGACAAGCAAGAGATAGGGCCCTTCGGCTTTCTACCTCTCAAATGTACTACTTTTATTTTTTTTTTCTATAATAATTTAATAAATATTTAGCTTTATAATCGGGCACTGTGAGATTCGAACTCACGACTTTTTGTAAAGTAATCGTTTTCAAGACGAACGCCATAAACCAGACTCGACCAAATGCCCTTTTAATTTTTTTTTTAATTTTCTCCACTTTTAAGTAAATTTAATTTTTTTCTTCTATTTTTACTCTTACCCTAACCTCCGACCCGCAGGACTCCTTTCCTGCGGTCCACCCGCTCCTGCGGGTGGAGCGGTAGGATAGGAGTCCTGCGGGTCGGAGGTTGAGGTTAGGACTCGTATAGATTGGGATTGTGCAAATTGAAGAGCTGGAGGAAATGAGAAAAGACAAGCGGAATAAATAGTATTTACAAATAAAAATTAAAGGAATAACACAATTCCTTTATTATATTTAATATCTTAATTATGATTTTTAAATTCTTACGAGTAAAGAGACTTGAACTCTTACAATTAATAATTATGAGCACCTAAAACCCACCCGGCTACCAATTTCGGCATACTCGTTTAATATTATATTAAATACTTTTATTTTTCCCCTAACCTATCCTTCCGTATGTCAAAGAGAAAGGGACGCAGGACTCCTATCCTACCGCTCCACCCGCAGGAGCGGGTGGACCGCAGGAAAGGAGCGGGTGGACAGTTTAAATAGTAATCAAGAGTGAGGTGACTCGAACACCTACCAGTGATTTTGGAGATCGCCATACTAACCATTTATACTACACTCTTTTTAATTTACTAGAATATGTAAGCCTTATTATAGGGGATATGTTTTTAAATAATCAGCTCCTGCTTCCCTATCCTCCTTCTCTCCGCAGGACTCCTGCGGAGAAGGACCGCAGGACCGCAGGACCGCAGGACCGCAGGACCGCAGGACCGTAGGACTCCTGTGGAGAAGGACCGCAGGATAGCGGTGGGAGAGGAGAGGATATTTTAATAATATGTTATAATATAATAAAAAGTACTTACTTTATTTTTAAAATCTAAATTAATATCTTTCCTGCGGACAAAAATAAGTTGTGCTTCTTAAATAAAATTAATAACTATTTAAATTAATTTTTTTTACTTAGTTTAGTAATATAAGTTCTAATTACTTGTTGTAATGTAAATAAAGGTAAAATATATTTAGAAAAGATATAAACTATAGAAAATAAAATAATGAATGAAAATAATAATTGATTAAAGAAAAAAAATGGTAATAATTGAGGCATGATTTATATTTGATTATATTATTTGCTCTACTCTTTTTTCTAGATATTCTAGAACTCTGTACTCCCTCTTCTTCGCCTCTCCCTTTGCCCTGCTTACCTTTGGATCCTCCTTCCACCCGACCCGCAGGACAGGATAGGAATCCTATCCTGTCCTGCGGGTCGGGTGGATAGGAGTCCTGCGGCAGGAGGGAAGGAGTCCAGCGGATAGTGGAGGGATAGATTTTTAAAAGAACCATCTCTGCTTAATTAAGCTGTTATAATTTTTATTATAATATTAATGAGATATTGAGGGTATCTTAAATAAAAATAATTATTTTTTAATTTAGAATTTATTACTACTCTTTTAATTATTATATAAAAATTTAAATATTGTTTATTAGTAATCTATTTAATAAAATAAAACCAATATAAATATAGAGATATTAAAGTTAACACTAAAAATTATAATATTTTATAAAAATAAACTTAAATAAGTAGAGTCAAAATTAATAATAGTTGTAATAGCAAGTATCCGCAACCCTTCCCTCTCTCCGAAGGACCGCAGGACTCCTATCCTTCCTTCCGACCCGCAGGACTCCTTTCCTTCGGAGTCCTGCGGGTCGGGTGGATAGGACCGCAGGAAAGGAACGGAGGAGCGGGTCGGAAGGGTAGGAGGGGGTTATATAAATATTAATTATATTTTTTTTTCTTGATTTAAAGGATATGAAGGTTTATCAAAATTAGTTAAAGCTATAGCTCCTGAACCTATTTCTAATACAAATCCTATCGTTAAAACAATGAAGAATATAATCGCGATAGAGAAACCGAAAGTAGAAACTTGATAAAGAGTAACAGCTATAGGGAATAGTAATAAAATTTCAAGATCGAAAATTAAGAATAACATAGCTACTATGTAAAAATGAATTTGGAATGTAGATCTAGTTTGTCCATAAACAGGGCTGAAACCACATTCATAGGCTGATACTTTAGCTTCATCAGGTCTATGTACAGCTAATAAAACATTTAAACCTAATAAGATTAAAGCTAATAAAGGTACAAAAATAAATAGAAAAAATAAATTATTCATTAACAATTAAATAAAGATAAAGATAGCAGTTGTGTACTATTTAAGATTAAAGATGGTTTAAAAATAAAGAATAATATTGATAAAGTTAAAGTAGAAATTAAAAAACTGTGGAAATTACTTAATAATGTATAATTATTTTCTAAATTAGAGCTTTCTATTCTTCCGCTGGATACTACCGCGGGTATAGTATATTTTAAATTAGTATCTTCTGATTCTACTTCTGTATGAAGTACTTTAATTATTTTTAAATAATAAGAAGCACTTACTATACTTACTATGATACATAAAATACTCATGAAATAATAACCAGTTCCGATAGCAGAATATAAAACAAATTGTTTAGAAAAGAATCCAATTAGTGGAGGAATTCCAGCCATAGAAAATAAACAAATTGATAAACTTAAACTTAGTAATGGATTTAAGAAAAATTGACCTTTAAATTCTGATATATATCTTATATCTTTTATTTGAATTCCTTCTTTACTTTCTCTTCTTCCATTTGAAGAGATTGATTGATTAATTATATAACTTAAAGCTATAATAATTAAAAAAACATTTAAATTTGTTATTGAATATTGAATTATGTAAAATAGAAGAGAATCTATTGATTGTTCTGTATTTATAGCTAAAGCTAATAGTATAAATCCAATATGTGAAATTGTACTATAAGCTAATAATCTTTTTATTCTGGTTTGAGCTAATCCTACTACAGTTCCTATTATTAAAGATAATAATGAACTTATTAATAATAAATTTTTTAATAAATAAATTGAATTCTCTTGTATTGCATTAGTATATAAATTTAAATTTAGTTGATCTATTGTTATAGAATTTAAAGAACCTATTAAACCTATTTGAGTGTGTAATTCTATTAATAATATTAATATTGATATTTTTGGCATTATAGTTAACCAAATTGTGATTATTGTAGGTGTCTCATCATATACATCTGGACTCCAATTATGTAAAGGTGCTGCAGCTATCTTGAATAAAAAACCTATTATTATTAATATTAAACCTAAACTTAAACCTTGTATTATATTATTATATTCTGATACTGAAATTAATGAATATATTGATTCAAAATTAGTTAAACCTGTATAAGCATATATTAAACCAGAACCTAATAATATTAAACAAGAGGATAAACCTCCTAATAAAAAGTATTTTAATCCTGCTCTTGTTGAAGACTCCGAATCTCTATATAATGTGGCTAATACATATAATCCAAATGATTGTAACTCTATACTTAAATACATAGACACTAAATCTGAACTAGAGACTAAAAGACAAGACCCTAAAGTACTGAATAATACTAATAAAGAATAATCTTTACCTTCTTTTGACATAATTATATTATTAGAAGAGGTACTTAATTCTTTTACTTTGTTAGTGAATTTAGAATTTAAACTTGATTTTAAAGGCCAAGCTATTAATATTAAAGAACCTATTAATAACAAAAAGACTTCTATAAACTGAGAAATTACTGTAACTTGAAATAATCCGCTATATATACCTATACCAGATCCAATTGACTGAATGTATAAAGTATTAAATGATAATACTCCTGCGTATACGAAAACTATTGCAGATATTCTTGTAAAATAAACTGATGATAAATTATTATTAAGTGATGGTAGAGCCTTAGCCACTATTAAAGTTAATATTGATATAAAAATCATAGCTTAGCCTCTTTTATTTTTAAAAATATTTTTAATTTCTTATGATATACAATTTACCTCTCTCTCCGTTCACCCATCCCGACCCGCTCCTTTCCACCCGACCCGCTCCTATCCACCCGACCCTACCCGCTCCTGCGGTCCACCCGCTCCTGCGGGTGGAGCGGTAGGACAGGACAGGAGCGGTAGGATGGACAGGAGCGGGAGGGTGGACCGCAGGAGGTTAAAGGGGTGAGATAAATTTTTATTAAAAAAAATTTTTTTAACCTCATATTCTCAATATATCAGTAAATAAATTTAATCTTTTTTTAAAGACATCTTATTGGAATTGAACCAATATACAATTGCTTCGAAAACAAACGCTTTACCAATTAAGCTAAAGATGTTTTAATTTATTTTTATAACAGATCTGTATTATGATTCGATATTAAGGTTATTAGTATGCTAATCTTAAGACTAAATATTAAATAATATACTTATTATAGCGGAAATTTTATTCCTTAACCTACAATTTCTCCAACTCCCTTCCTTAGCCTCCTTCCTATCCACCACTCCTATCTCCCTATACTACGCTCCACCCGACCCGCAGGAATCCTGCGCTCCTGCGCTCCTGCGCTCCTGCGCTCCTGCGGAGAGGGGTTATTGAAATTTTTCATCCATTTTAGATTTGTAGCGTTCCATATACTCTAGAGCCTCCCGATACTGGAGATCGTGTGTTATGCCATGACTAGCATTTCTAAACATATTAGAAAGTCTGGCTTTATTGAAGTACTGTTCATGTATCTGAATTATATAGTAGGGGTCCTGCGGGGAGAAGGAGGGTAATCATAAGCACTATTGTAAATATAGTTAGCTCTAATGTAATTGTGTGGCGAGTTTAAGTACCTATTACCAAATAAATTTTCAGAAAATACTTTGAATTTAGCAAAATCAACCCTAGCTTGTAAAGGTATATCATTCTGCTCATATAATTTAAGTAAAACTATGATATCCTTGTGGATGTCACTAAGATTCCTAATTACAAAATCAGTTAGGTTAAGACTGTTAGAAATTAACGCTTTAACTTCTTCCACAGTAGTGAACAAAGGATGGGCCATTGGAAGTGTCCTACTTCTTATGAAGTTTATAGACATTAAGCTTTCCTCTCCGGTAAACAAGTCTTGATTATCAGTAGCAAGTCTAAATAATAAGGACTTTAAATAATTATCATTAAGAATTTGAGCTGGTATTGGATTAGATACGTAATAAGCTAATGAATTTATATGAGTATATTCAGTTATTTCTACTGCGTGAAACTTAGTCTCATCGCAAAATACAACTGGGAAAAGGAAACCTATAAAAATAGAAAAATTAATACTAATTAAATAATTTATAAAAAAATATAATAATAATAAAGCAAAGAAAAATATGAATAGGTTTAGACAGATATTAAATACTGATAATTTTAATTGTCTTGGAGAAGGATTAAATTTTTTTTCTATATATTTTTTTAAATTTATATTCCTGATACTATATAAACTAAGAGTTATACTTAAAGAGAATACAATTATACTAATATTAATTAATTGATAGTTAATACTAATCAGAGTTAATACAGAGCTTAAGTTAAAGCAAATGTAATAAAATTTTAATATATAAATCAGACTCGCCACTAGGATTACTACTATAGAATTCTTATTTCTATGTGCAACTTGATAAATTAAAAGATCCTTTAAAAGATCAATGCTTAAAATAAGTAAAAACAATAGGAATATAATATATACTAGAGCTAAAAAAAAAGTAAAATTTTTAATAGCAGAAGAACTATAAAAGGAAGAAAAGGCATCTATATTTAATAAAAGGCTTTTTGTTATATAGCCAATTATTAGTAGAGAAAATAAATACAAACTACTGATTCTTTTTAGGAGGGAGCTCCGAATTAAATTAAGAATTAGCAGTATATGTGAAATATTTATGTGAATATTCTTATTTAATAATATTTTCATTTTTTTTTATATTTTATTTTTTTTTTTGTAAATACTAAAGTAATTCAAAGTATTAATTATTATTATATAATATATTTTTACTTTTTATATTTAAGGTAATTATATAATTATTGCATAAAAATTTTATTTTTTATCTCTTTACAAAAAATTGTCATCGATACTTTTATATAATTTTTATTTTGTAAGTATATTTTTTAATATTCTCTTTTGGACTCGAACCAAAATTCGCACTTTAGAAGAATGCTGTTCTAACCGATTGAACTAAGAGAACTCAAATTAAAAAATTAATTAATACTTTATTAAATTTTATATTATTAATTATACTAGGACCGGTTTTGTCTTTATTAATTTATATTTTTATCCTTTTCTTAAGTTTACTTACACCAGTTTATATTTATATTCGAAATCTAAGACAATATGGAATTAACTCTCTCCACCCTACCCTCCGACCCGCAGGACTCCTGTCCACCCGACCCGGTCCTGTCCATCCGCTCCTGTCCTACCGCTCCACCCGCAGGAGCGGGTGGACCGCAGGAGCGGGTCGGGTGGAGCGGGTCGGATGGACTGGACCGGGTCGGAAGGAAGGGTGGAAGGAATATTTTTATAACACTCCTTAAAAAAATAGAGTTAAGAAGGAATTGAACCCTAACTTTTTAGACTTTGCAGGTCTACTACAGAACCATCTGTAAACTTAACCCTTTATATTTATTAATTTAAATATTTTATAAACTTAACTACTTTTATATTTTATAGTTTCTTTTTCTTTATAATCGTTTGCTCCGGAGGCCTTACATTATTATATTTAAGAGTTCAATTTTAACATATAAATCTCCTAATTTCAATTGAGTCTTGTTAGAAAAAGTCTTACTTCTATTTAAAAAGTAAAAATATAAATTAATACTTATTAAATAATATAATAGTAACTAATCCTTTTTTTTTTTAAGTTTTTAAATAGCTACTAATTTTTTTTAATAGAAAAAAGAGAACAGGCTAATAATAAAATTGAAAACACCTGGAGTTGAACCAGGACTTTCCCATTAAAAGTGGGACACTCAACCACTCGAGTTCTGCTTCCTGAAAGTTTTTATATTACTAATCTAGATTTAGTATCTCCCTATCCGCAGGAGCGCAGGAGCGCAGGAGCGCAGGAGCGCAGGCCGCAGGAGTCCTGCGGAGGGATTGGGAGGGTAATTGTATAAAAAGAAACTTTAACAATTTTGTTACTATATTTTTATCACATGCTTAATTAAAACCTAATTTAAGAATAAAACTTTTATTCTTTTCAAAGCTGAGTTGACCAGACTCGAACTAGTATGAAGCCATTACCAAAAAATGGTGTTTTTCCAATTAAACTACAACTCAATAACAAATATACTAATAGTATTTTTCAATTTTATGCTACAGCTATCCATCCGACCCGCTCCACCCGCTCCACCCGCTCCACCCGACCCGACCCGCTCCTATCCACCCGCTCCTGTCCTACCGCTCCACCCGCAGGAGCGGGTGGACCGCAGGAGCGGGTCGGGTGGAGCGGAAGGATGGACAGGACTCCTATCCTACCGCTCCACCCGCAGGAGCGGGTGGACCGCAGGAAAGGAACGGAGGAGAGGGTGGAGTGGTAGGAAGGGTGGATAGGACCCCTTTTTTTCTTATTTCATTGTACCATTGTATCACTTTATAATGAAAGTCTTCTTGCTTATCGACTCTTTCTTTATACTATAATTTATTTTACGAGTAATCAGATTCGAACTGATGATATCTACTTGGAAGGTAGAGGTTATACCACTTAACTATACTCGTTTATCTTTTACTTAAATATATTCTTTTCCTTTTACTAATTTTATTCCTCTTTTAAACAAAAAATATAATTTTATTATCATAAAATTTAAAAACAATATAGTTACAATTATATCATTAAACTATTAACAATATATAAACTTTATAACATAATTACAATAGGCTGTATTTCCTTCTCCCCTCCTCTTCTCCCCTTCTATCCTCCACCCGACCCGACCCGCTCCTGCGGTCCACCCGCTCCTGCGGGTGGAGCGGTAGGACAGGATAGGACTCCTATCCACCCACCCGACCCGCAGGACTCCGAAGGAAAGGAGTCCTGTCCACCCGACCCGACCCGCTCCTGCGGTCCACCCGCTCCTGCGGGTGGAGCGGTAGGACAGGACAGGAGCGGGTGGAGCGGAAGGGTGAAAGGAAGGAGAAATAGGGGTTATCAATTATTTAAAGTTGAAGGATTGTTATTAATTCCTTAAATAATAATTATCTACTTTAAATGTAAAATTATGATTGGATAGGAAGCATTTTAAATGCATGGAATGGTATAGGACTTTGTAATGTCCACTCTAATGTATTAGATGTTTGAGCCTCATTATTTAATTGTACTTCATTAGTAAAATAAGAAGGTACATGCCAAGGATTATTTGAGCAAGCTGGTTGGTTAGCAAAAATATCATAAATTATATAACCAAATAATATAGTAGCTACAACAGAGATTAATGAACCAAAACTTGAAACTGCATTCCATCCTGCAAAAGCATCTGGATAATCTGGAATTCTTCGTGGCATACCGGCTAATCCTAAGAAGTGTTGAGGGAAGAAAGTTAAATTAACTCCCACAAACAATGTCCAGAAATGAACTTTACCTAAGAAATCTGAGAATGTTCTACCTACGATTTTAGGAGTCCAATAATAGAAACCTGCGAATAGAGCAAAAACAGCACCCATAGATAAAACATAATGGAAGTGAGCTACAACATAATAGGTATCGTGGAATGCAACATCTAATGAAGCATTAGATAAAACTACTCCTGTTAAACCACCTATTGTGAATAAAGCTAAGAATCCTATTACAAATAATAAAGGTGTATTATATCTTAAACTTCCTCCATATAAAGTAGCTAACCATGAGAAAATTTTAATTCCTGTAGGTACAGCAATTACCATAGTAGCTGCTGTAAAGTATGCTCTAGTATCCACATCTAAACCTACTGAGAACATGTGATGTGACCACACTAAGAAACCTAAAATTCCAATTGAGAACATAGCATATACCATACCTATATATCCAAATACTGGTTTCCCGGAGAAAGTTGAAACTATGTGACTAACTATACCGAAACCTGGTATAATCAAAATATATACCTCTGGATGACCAAAGAACCAGAATAGATGTTGATATAAGATAGGATCTCCACCTCCTGCTGGATCATAGAAACTAGTATTGAAATTTCTATCTGTCAATAACATTGTTATCGCTCCCGCTAATACTGGTAGTGACAATAATAACAAGATAGCTGTAATAAAGATAGCCCATACAAATAATGGTAACTTATGTAATGACATACCATTTGTTCTCATATTTAGTGTTGTACTTATAAAATTTATTGCACCTAATAAAGAGGAAACTCCAGCTAAGTGTAGAGAAAAGATAGCTAAATCTACTGAACCTCCTGAATGTGATTGAATTCCTGCTAATGGAGGATATACAGTCCATCCTGTTCCAGCTCCATTTTCTACTAATGAACTCATTAAAAGTAAAATTAAAGCAGGTGGTAACAACCAAAATGAAATATTATTTAATCTAGGAAAGGCCATATCTGGACTCCCACAGTGAATTGGTAAAAAATAATTTCCAAATCCACCTACTAAACCAGGCATTACCATAAAGAAAATCATTATAAAGGCATGAGCTGAAATAATTACATTAAATAATTGATGGTCACCTTGTAAAAACTGAACACCTGGAGAAGATAATTCTAATCTAATTAAAACTGAAAAAGCAGTTCCTATCATTCCTGCAAATACTGCAAAAATTAAGTAAAGGGTACCAATCTCTTTGGCATTAGTAGAATTAAGCCAACCCACGTTTAGTTTTGACTTATTTCTTAGAATTTAACTTAC